CTTTATCTTTCATTTCTTAATAAAAGAAAGAAATAAAAAAAAAATGACATATATGAACATTTAGCTATTGGCATATAAGCATAGAAGTGTCATATAATAAAGAGACCTAGTTTACAGTTCCATGCGGTATTCAATATCACGGAAGCTTTTTTGTTCTTAAAAATGAGAAAGCAAGAAAAAATATGTTAATTTGTTTAATGGACAAAGGAAACTGAAAGAAAGAAAAGCTTTAATAAAAACACGAAAAAGTTGAAGCATCCACCCTAATATGGATAGGAAATTTGACAGTTTTTTTCACCATCATCCTTCGTTTGGAAAATATTACAAAGAGATAAAAGGAACGAACTTGTATGGAAAGACCAGAAAAAAGTAACAAGGAAAGAAAAAGAAGAAAGAAAATAGAAACAAAGAAAGACCAACAGCAGAATAATAAAACAGAAAACCTGGGGAGGAAAGACAAAACTAATAAGACTAGGATTCTCTGATAAAAAAAGAAAGAATATGAAATAGAGAAAATAGACATAGACGTGAACAAACTTCATAAGATAAGTTCAGAAAGCGAAGAATAGACGACAATATGAAAAGAAAACATTTCCATTTGGAGGACTTCACTTACACTTCCCAATCATCTCTGTATGAGAAAAAGAATGAATCATATAGAATAGAAAGATGGGAAAAAAGAAGAAATTCGATTTAAATTCTATAAGAGTAAATAAAATTCAAATAGTCGGCAAATCCACTACCGTTTGCGTTTGCAGGAGGGTCTAGTGATTGCTGAACCAGTACGTCTGTCTATAAGAGATTATATTATGTTTCAAACCCTATCCGTGATTCTTAAGAGTAAAAAACGACATAAGTATAAGAAAGATCTTTTTGTTTGAAGTCCTTTGATGAATCGCTTGCAAGATATCAAAAAATGATGAAAAATAGAGAAAAAAATCGTTATGATTTGCTTTCTCCTGAAAATCTTTTATCACCTAGACGTCGTAGAGAATTGAGAATTCTAATGTGTTTCAATTCAAAAAATTGTATATAAAAATACAATAGTTTGTAATAATAACAAGGTACAACTTAAAAACTGTAATTAACTTTAAGCGCGGGTCTTGACAAGTTAATTAATAGTTTGTATAATAATAAGGTACAACTAAAAAACTGTAATGAAGTTTTCACTTTAAGCGCGGGTCTTGACAAGTTAATTAAATGAAAACTGTTTCTTTGGCCGTATTATCGATTAGAAGATTTAGCTTGTATGAATTGCGATTGATTTGATACTGGGAATAGTAGCTATTTTTGTTAAGGAAATTCGAATTTCTTATTAGGTTTAGGTATACTAGAAAAAAAAATAGCTCACGTTATTCTTACTGATCATAAAATTAATATTTCTAAAAAGCGAAAAGGGGAATCAATTTTTTATGCCAAAGCCAAAAGAGTCAGTCATTTCAAAATTTTATCGAGAAAGAAAAGAAGAAAAAAGGAGGTCTAAAAAAGACGAAAAAAGGAGGTCTAAAAAAGACGAAAAAAGTAGGTCTAAAAAAGACGAAAAAAGTAGGTCTAAAAAAGACGAAAAAAGTAGGTCTAAAAAAGAAGAAAAAAAGAGGTCTGTTGAATTTCAGGTAGTCTGTTTTACCAATAAGATACAGAGACTTACCTCCCATTTAGAATTACACAAAACCGACTATTCATCTGAGAGAGGTCTACGGAAAATTCTGGGGAAACGTCAACGAATTTTGGCTTATTTATTAAAAAAAAGTCCAGTACGCTATAAAGAATTAATCTCTCAATTGACTATTCGAGAGCTAAAAAGACCTTAAGTGGAGGAGATCTATTTTTTTATCTTGAATTTTATTGAACTCTTTTTCGTTTCCAGCAATTCATGGAAAAGGGAAGCTGAGAAATTTTGAGGATTGGACTAGCTACAAGCTACAAGAAAATAGCTCATGATAATAAATATGAACCTCAACAACTATCAATGCCTAGCTTTTTTCGACTAATCGTTCGTTTATTTTAGATCGTGAAGATGTGTGAACTATTTATACAGAGGGAGTCAAATTATACAGAGGGAGTCAAAATTGACAAAAACTTAAGAATTCTACAAAATCTACCTTATGTAAGATGTAAGAGTAGACGGTGGGATTAGTTAGCGACTATGTTCGGAAAAGCAAGAAATTCCAAGTTGAAATCAGCATATTCTAAAATATTGAAATGCCTAAAAAAGGAGTTATCTGGATCCGAGTCATTTTCTTAGAGTTGAGTTCTATAGCTTCTCGTTTGCCCTGGCTTGGCCCTTTTTGGGGGGATATTGGTACATAGACCTCCACCATATTCCTTGTTTCTTTCTTTATTTCTCGAACTGGTGCCATCGAAGAAAGGACTGACTGAGCCGGGATCACTTGCTAATACGAATCGAGTAGAAAAGAACTTGTATACTTTCCCCGCTTCTGTTGCTACGGCGGGCTTGACGCAATCGACCAGATCATATAAATATCCCTTCAATACAACCCAAGTTGTCGAAAGGATTTCAGAGACCCACCAAAGCACGAAAGCCAGGTCATAAAAAGGATTCCTATTCCAAGAGTGCATAACCGCATGGATAAGCTCACACTAACCCGTCAATTTGGGATCGATTTTCCTTGGGAAGTATGGGGAAGGAATTGGAATGTAATAATATTGATTCATACAGAAGAAAAAATGTAGGACTGGTGCCATCGAAGAAAGGACTGACTGAGCCGGGATCACTTGCTAATACGAATCGAGTAGAAAAGAACTTGTATACTTTCCCCGCTTCTGTTGCTACGGCGGGCTTAACGCAATCGACCAGATCATATAAATATCCCTTCAATACAACCCAAGTTGTCGAAAGGATTTCAGAGACCCACCAAAGCACGAAAGCACAGAGATAAAGAAAAATCATCTTAAATGGGTTTCACACTTACATAATTCTATTATTCTATTCCACCTTGCATACCGATTACACCAAAACAACTATAGAGAGGAATATTACAATATGCCAGTTCCTAAAAAAAGAACTTCTCGTTATAGGAAAAAGTCTCGAAAAAGTCGTTGGACAACAAAAGGCTCTGCAGCAGCACAAAAGGCATTTTCCTCAGGCAAATCATCGAATTCTCGATATTTTTGGCCCGCGTTCAAGCGTATCGCGGGACGTTTACTCAGTCTTTTTTGGTTCGACGTTAATCCTAATAGTTTTATGTCAGATTTCGAGTGTGTCGTGAGACTTATAGCCAGGGATTATCCAAGTATTTTGGCCGATTTCGAGCGTGTCGCGGGATTCTCAAGTACTAAAGAAAGAAGAAAGAAAAGTGGAAGAATAGAAAAAAGAATCGACAGGAGGGCTAAAAAAAGATTCGAAAGAATGGTGAAGATGTATATCGAGGGACAAATGGACAGCTTTTTGGAGCGCAACAGTCCACTTTGGGGCCAATACAATTGGTATTGGTATTTAGTCCGGAATTATCTTTATAGACACATGTATGAGCGGTATCGTTTTTTTGTTAGTAACTTTAATGATAAATAGTTACGCCTTGCGCGGAAACTTAAGTAGGACAGTAAGGAAGAATCAGAAAAATATATATTTTTCATACTAAAATAAAAAGTTGTTTTGTCAATCATGAATTCAATAATTGAATTCATGATTGACTTTTGTTTATCAAAAAATTTTCACTACATTAAAAAAACTTCTATATCAATTCTTATGTCTGTATGTCCTTTATCAAAAAAAGAAAAAGACTTCAATAGCATATCATATTTCATTTTTGATTAAAAAAAAAAGATTCTTTTAATTGGCATTCACTTTTAATTGACATTAATAGGTAGACTCTGGTTATTTCCATTTTTGTTTTCAATAGAAATAAGAATTAAAAGGGACTATTATAGTTATAAAAAAAAGCCGCTATGGTGAAATGGTAGACACGACGCTCTTAGGAAGCGCTGCGAGAGCATCTCGGTTCGAGTCCGAGTGGCGGCATCCGATCCTATTATTAATTGAATATTCCGAGAAAGAAAAAAAAGAAAAACAAATTCAATTTGTTTTTTGTTTTCCAAATTTCCAATTGAAGGACTTTACTTATGATTATGATATTCTTAAGATTAGAGCATATTTTGACCCATATTTCCTTTTCGATGGGTTTAATTGCATTCACAATTTTTTTGCTAACTTTTTTTATAAAAAAACGATTGAAACTTTATGATTCCTTACAAAAAGACATGATAGTGACTTTTTTATGTATAACCGGATTATTAGTCACTCGGTGGATTTATTCAAGACATTTCCCATTAAGTGATTTATATGAATCATTAGTCTTCCTTTCCTGGAGTTTCTACATTATTCATATTATTTCGGTTTTCAAAGCATATTCTAATTTGTTAAGACCAAGCGTTATTTTCATACAAGGATTTGCTACATCAGGTCTTTTACAGCAACACACATTAACCATCTTAGTCCCCGCTCTTCAATCTCAGTGGTTAATGATGCACGTAAGTATGATGATATTGGCTTATGGAGCTCTTTTATGCGGATCATTATTATCAGTAACAATTCTAGTGATTCAAACCGAGCTAAGTTTTTTTTTCAAAAAAAACTCTTTTTTTAATCAGTTGGTTAGCTTCGGTGAAATTCAATACATGAATGAAAATAAAAGTAAGAATTTAACAAAAACTATTAAAAATTATTATAGATCCCAGTTTAGTCAACAACTCGATCATTGTTGTTATCGTCTTATTTGCCTAGGATTTCTTTTTTTAACTTTAGGTATTCTTTCAGGAGCTGTCTGGGCTAATGAGGCATGGGGATCATATTGGAATTGGGACCCAAAAGAAACGTGGGCATTTATTACTTGGACCATTTTCGCCATTTATTTACATATTGGAACAAATCAAAAAAGACAAAGTGAAAATTCGGCAATTGTTTCGTTAATAGGCTTTCTTATGATTTGGATATGCTATTTGGGGGTGAATTTGTTAGGAATAGGGTTACATAGTTATGGTTCATTTCCATTAACAACCAATTAAAAAAAAAACACATGGTTAGAAATCCTTTCTTTTTTTTAGTATTCTTGTTCTTGGCCAATAGACTCTTTCTTTGACACATTCATTTACAATAGAGAATAACTAAGAATTTCATTTAGTTAGGATTCACTAAAAAACAAAGAATAATAATCCAGTCAGTCATGGGAGAACCCTTTCTCGCATTAGTCACTAATCAATTTGAAACATTTAATTGGGACGGAAAATCATTCCAATTTAGAACAGACTCGCCCTTTTCCCTCCAATTAGAGCCCTAGAACTCGACCTATTAATTCAATTGACCTACTAGAAAAGCGAATTCTTGAAACGCAACAAATTCAAGTCAAACAAAAAATCTGGTAAGATAAGAATAGAATGAAATATTCTCCGAATTCTCGACAGGCTCTTTTTTCCATCTATTCCTTTCAGCATCAGGCAAGTTCTTACCAACTGTACCGATGATTTAGACGATTTGCTTCCTCCAAAGGTAAAAAAATGAATTAGGAATTTTTCAGTATTTTGAAACTTTTCATATCTTTTTTCTTTTCTATAGAAAAGAAACCTTTTTGATTTTTTGATTCAGTTAAAAAGATCTTTTTTGACCTTGATTGACATAGATAGAAAACAAAAATGATATGAAAAAAATTGCGTCCAATAGGATTTGAACCTATACCAAAGGTTTAGAAGACCCCTGTCCTCTCCATTAGACAATGGACGCCTTTCATTCCGAGTTTTTCACATTTTTACTGTCCCTTTTTTGGTCGCAAAAAACAATTGGAGGATATGTGAGATGAGAGAATTTTGTTAGTATTCAATTCAATGATGGATTAATAATTATAGAGCGGGTAGCGGGAATCGAACCCGCATCGTTAGCTGGAAAGGCTATGGGTTATAGTCGACGTCAATTTAGTATTTTAAACGTCTCTAATTCAAAACCGAACATGAAACTTTGGTTTCATTCGGCTCCTTTATGGAAGATGAATAAATTCTTCCATTCAGATCTAAGAGGGGAAAGAGATGAAAAAAATTTGACCCATAACATCTATGTCAGCTTTTTGTAGGAATTTTTTCAAAAATACCTCGCTTTCTAGATGATCCTTCTAGAAAAAGTGGGATTAGAAATCTCCCCTTTCGCCTCATCCATAGATTCTTTACTCATACTTAGTCAATTGGAAATGAAGGATTGTGATCCAATTTTTCAAATTATGTTTCGTAATTTGATAATCCAATTTTTCTATTTCTAATTGACTCTTGGATCCAAATCGCGAGAATGTATAAATTTCCTCAATTTTGTCATTGAGAGCGAAAAGGATTAATTCCTTTTAAGAAAAAAAGTTTTGATCGAAATAGGAATCAAACCGAAAGACCCCTTAACTCTTAAGGGGTTAATAGAACGAATCACACTTTTACCACTAAACTATATCTGCTACACTATAATTATTGTATCGAACTGGAACTTTTGTCGAATAATGACATTTAACGTAATCTAGATAAGATCATAAAAGAATCATGAACAAAAAATAAAAAAAAAAGGTTGAACTCTTTCGTAGGAGGACTTAATGAAATTAGAAAAAAGGAGAATAAAAGAAAGAAAGATGAAATTCTATCTTTTGTTCTAGGAATTTGACAAATTTGGTTTCCACTGATGAACAGATCGGGGCGCATTCACCCATAGAAAATGGTATGAACCCCCATTGCGTATTGGTCCTTATTGGGTCTAGAATAGATCTGCTTCTCTTTGTTCGTACTAATTGTTCCATTAGTACCAATAGACCCTGCTCCGAGATAATATACTGAACAAAGGGCCATTACTTCGTCACAGTCTTTTCCAATGCAAGAAAGTTCCATAGTGTCTATTTTGATTTAATAAAGGGGTATTTCATGGGTTTGCCTTGGTATCGTGTTCATACTGTCGTATTGAATGATCCCGGTCGGTTGATTTCTGTCCACATAATGCACACAGCTCTGGTTGCTGGTTGGGCCGGTTCGATGGCTCTATATGAATTAGCAGTTTTTGATCCCTCTGACCCTGTTCTTGATCCAATGTGGAGACAGGGTATGTTCGTTATACCCTTCATGACTCGTTTAGGAATAACCAATTCTTGGGGCGGGTGGAGTATCACAGGGGGAACTATAACCGATCCCGGTATTTGGAGTTACGAAGGGGTGGCTGGGGCACATTTTGTGTTTTCGGGTTTGTGTTTTTTGGCAGCTATTTGGCATTGGGTGTATTGGGATCTAGAAATTTTTTGTGATGAACGTACAGGAAAACCTTCTTTGGATTTGCCTAAGATTTTTGGAATTCATTTATTTCTCTCCGGGGTGGCTTGTTTTGGTTTTGGTGCATTTCATGTAACAGGATTATATGGTCCTGGAATATGGGTGTCAGATCCTTATGGATTAACTGGAAAAGTACAATCTGTAAATCCAGCATGGGGCATGGAGGGTTTTGATCCTTTTGTTCCGGGCGGAATAGCCTCCCATCATATTGCAGCAGGTACATTGGGTATATTAGCAGGTCTGTTCCATCTTAGTGTTCGTCCCCCCCAACGCCTATATAAAGGCTTACGTATGGGCAATATAGAAACTGTCCTTTCTAGCAGTATTGCTGCTGTCTTTTTTGCAGCTTTTGTTGTTGCTGGAACTATGTGGTATGGTTCAGCAGCTACCCCTATCGAATTATTTGGTCCCACTCGTTATCAATGGGATCAGGGATACTTTCAGCAAGAAATATATCGAAGAGTTAGTGCTGGACTTGCCGAAAATCAAAGTTTCTCAGAAGCTTGGTCTAAAATTCCCGAGAAATTAGCTTTTTATGATTACATTGGAAATAATCCGGCAAAAGGAGGATTATTCCGAGCGGGTTCAATGGACAACGGGGATGGAATAGCTATTGGATGGTTAGGACACCCTATATTTAGAGATAAGGAAGGACGTGAACTCTTTGTACGACGTATGCCTACGTTTTTTGAAACATTTCCTGTCGTTTTGATAGACGGCAATGGAATTGTTCGAGCTGATGTTCCTTTTCGAAGAGCGGAATCCAAGTATAGCGTCGAACAAGTAGGTGTAACTGTTGAATTCTATGGTGGCGAACTCAATGGAGTTAGTTATAGCGATCCTACTACTGTGAAAAAATATGCTAGACGTGCTCAATTGGGTGAAATTTTTGAATTAGATCGTGCTACTTTGAAATCAGATGGTGTTTTTCGTAGTAGTCCAAGAGGTTGGTTTACTTTTGGACATGCTTCCTTTGCGCTTCTTTTCTTTTTCGGACACATTTGGCATGGGGCTAGAACCTTGTTCAGAGATGTTTTTGCTGGTATTGACCCAGATTTGGATGCTCAAGTAGAATTTGGAGCATTCCAAAAACTTGGGGACCCAACTACAAGAAGACAAGCAGTTTGATACAACATTGCTTTCGCTTTTTTCTATTCTTTTTTCTTTCTCTTTTTGTGATTTTACATCCATCGAGGGTACCAGAGATGAGTTGAATCATGCCTGCCTTTTAGCTTTTTTTCAGGAAAATATCCTCAATAAACAAACAGGTATGGAAGCTATAATTGTAAACCACGATCGAATCTATGGAAGCTTTGGTTTATACATTTCTATTAGTCTCTACGCTAGGGATAATTTTTTTCGCTATCTTTTTTCGAGAACCACCTAAAGTTCCGACTAAAAGGGTAAAATAATTTGTCATTATCTCAATTGAAATTGAAGTCCTGAGACTCCCCGTCTCAGAACTTCAACTAGTCCCCGTGTTCCTCGAATGGATCTCTTAGTTGTTGCGAGGGTTGCCCAAAAGCGGTATATAAGGTGTACCCAGTAAAACTTACAAGTAAACCAGATAGAAAGATAGCGACTAGGGTTGCTGTTTCCATTATTCTATTCAAGACCACAATGACTCTCGGATAAGGTTGTTTTTTAGAGCAGAATGGCATACTTTAGAACAGAATGGTATACAAAGTCAACAAATCCAAATTAAGACAATCGGATTTATGGCTACACAAACCGCTGAGAGCAGTTCTAGATCTCGTGCAAGACAAACAATTGTAGGGGCTTTATTGAAACCATTAAATTCGGAATATGGTAAAGTAGCTCCTGGATGGGGAACTACTCCGTTGATGGGCATCGCAATGGCTTTCTTTGCAGTATTCCTATCTATTCTTTTGGAAATTTACAATTCGTCCATTTTACTGGATGGAATTTCGATGAAATAAATTGCCAATAATCATAAAGTTAATGATTAAGATTAAGATGATATTTCGTTGAAATAAATCGCCAATAATCATAAACTTCTTACTGAAAGTAAATTGTTAGGGCTTCGAGTTCTACTCCCCTTTGTTAGTTCAATGTTAGTTCAATCGCGGAATTGACTGCTGTTCTGTATTTACGGAATATGTGTAGTAAGAAAGGCAAGGAAATGAGGTTAAAGGTGGGAAAAAAGAAGAAATTCGATTTAAATTCTACAAGAGTCAATAAAATTCAAATAGTAGGCAAATCCACTTATTAAATACATTAATAAGAGAATTAAAAACAAAGATTCCGTTAATGTATTGTAGTAATACATTCTCGAAATCACTATTTATGTTATTTCGCAACCGAAACAAAAGAAACCTAAAACTTTAAAAACAACACTATGAAAAATCCACAAATGGTGAGAGACTTGCATCTTATACTGAAGGTCATAACTGCTTGGGTAACTTGGGTAACGGAACAGGAAGCGCTCATAAAAGTATCCATGCATTTACGCAAGATTTCATTGATCGATAGAATACTAAAATCTATAATAATTTTTTTAATGATCTTGATGAACCAATATGGAAACTTTCTTGGCACGAGCTGGAGTACGAAATGTGTGTACGCGATTTCTTTTTACATAGGTATGATGGCGTCCATTGCGTTGCTTTGGATCTTTTGGAGATTGGGGGTCTTGGCTCTAATCAAGCAAGCAACAATCCAGACTCTCGATCTAATCAATTACATAAGGACTCAGATGATCAAGCTAATCATTTGGCTAGTAACCAAATTGATGATCAAGCTAATCATTTGGCTAGTAACCAAATTTTTGAACCTTATTCGCGAAGTTTTCATCTTGATGATATGGGTATGCATAGGTTTAATCCAGATATGGCTATTGATTTCTGTCCATTTTTTGAACCTGTGGGTACGAATAAACAAGACAATTTATCAAATGTTTTGTGAACTTATTAATAATTTTAACTATAAAGATATCAACAGTAGGTCTTTTTTGGATGATGAGAGCCATCCCGATGAAAGTTATTCAGAACAGGTCGAATTGGATGATGATAGCCATCCCGATGAAAGTTATTCAGAACAGATCGAACTAGATGACCTGTTAAACCAAAATGATGAGAAAAGTCCTAGCGTTGATGAAGATGAGAAGCAAAGAGAGCAAACTTCTGAGCCGGATTTGGAGAAAACAAATTATCCGTCTGTCCCAAATATCTATGCAATTAACCAGGTATATATAGATGATGACTATGATGACTATGGTCATCCTGACCCGGACCATTACACAGATTTGTGGACCGTTTGCGAGAATTGTGAGGAATTAATTTACATTCAATTAATGAAGCTAGATATGTGTGAACATTGCGGATATCATTTAAAAATGAATAGTTACGAAAGAATGAAACTTTTGCTTGATCCAGATACTTGGTATCCGATGAATGAAGACCTCGTCTCTGAGGATCCCATTGAATGGGATTCCACCGTCGATGAGGATGAAGATGAGAAGCAAAGAGAGCAAACTTCTGAGGATGAAGATGAGAAGCAAAGAGAGCAAACTTCTGAGGATGAAGATGAGAAGCAAAGAGAGCAAACTTCTGAGGATCCCATTGAATGGGATTACACCGTCGATGAGGATGAAGATGAGAAGCAAAGAGAGCAAACTTCTGAGGATCCCATTGAATGGGATTACACCGTCGATGAGGATGAAGATGAGAAGCAAAGAGAGCAAACTTCTGAGGATGAAGATGAGAAGCAAAGAGAGCAAACTTCTGAGGATGAAGATGAGAAGCAAAGAGAGCAAACTTCTGAGGATGAAGATGAGAAGCAAAGAGAGCAAACTTCTGAGGATGAAGATGAGAAGCAAAGAGAGCAAACTTCTGAGGATGAAGATGAGAAGCAAAGAGAGCAAACTTCTGAGCCGGATTTGGAGGACGAGTATTATGACGACAGTTATAAGGAGCGTATCCAAAAGTATCAATGCGAAACAGGGTTAGCTGAAGCTATTCAAACAGGTATAGGTAAACTAAAGGGTATTCGCATAGCAATTGGGTTTATGGATTTTCGATTTCAGGGAGGTAGCATGGGATCTGCAGTTGGAGATAAAATAACTGAGTTGATTGAGTTTGCTATATACAAATTGGTACCTCTTATTATAGTCTGCGCATCCGGAGGGGCACGCATGCAAGAAGGAAGTTTGAGCTTGGTACAAATGGGTAAAATCTCGTCTGCTTTACATGTGTATCGATCAAAACATCAATTAAAATATCCATCAAAAAAGCGGAAATCACGAGCTCGATTAAAAAAGTTCTTGTATATCTCAATTTTGACATCTCCTACTACTGGTGGTGTGACAGCTAGTTTTGGTATGTTGGGAGATGTCATTATTGCCGAACCCAATGCCTACATTGCATTTACTGGTAAAAGAGTCATTGAGGAAACGTTGCATGTGACAATGCCTGAGGGTTCCCAAGAAGCCGAAAACTTATTCGAGAAGGGTTTATTCGATTTTATTGTACCGCGGAAGATTTTAAAAGAAGTTTTAAGTCATGTATTTGATTTGCACAAAATTTCTCCATCTCCTGGACGATGGATACTTATCAGCAAAGAAAAAAGTAGTTAGTTTTTTGTAATCAAGGTAAAAGCACCAAAATGAAATGTGGTTTTTATTGTTGATGTACTAATTTTAGAAAGAATCAGAATTTGCGGATCATTTTTTTTTTTATTTTTGAAGTACTGATTACTAAATCAGTAAATCTGGATCAACAAGAGAAAAAAGCATGTAGAAAGAAAAAATCAACTTATTCATTTTTTTATTTCTACATGCTAGTTTTCTTTCTACATGCTAGTATAGACTATACACACTTAGATAGAATTAGTATAATTAAATAGAATTCGACTTAAAATCTTTTTATACCAATATAACAAAAAAGTACATCGAGGTACCTATTCTATGACAACGGGCAGCTTTCCATCTATTTTTGTGCCTTTAGTAGGTCTAGTATTTCCGGCAATTGCAATGGCTTCTTTATTTCTTTTTGTTCAAAAAAAGAAGATTGGTTAGGTCTGGTGGGTGGTTGAAATAGAAAATATCAATGTATGTAGATCTAGAGACTATTCGATAGTCTCTAGAAATCTAGAGTGCGGTCAGAGTAGAGCTAGCTAAGTTGAGAAATTCTCTCGAAAGATTGACATCTGAATTGAATAGGACTAGGTAGAAAGAGTTACTTCGAAAACCAAAAGCAGAGTAAATAAGATCCAATTTGGGGTTCTTATCTCAATTCAATTTTAATAAAACTAGCTCTAGTATGAATTGGCGATCAGAACGTATAAGGCTAGAACTTAGAATGGGTTCTCGAAAAACAAGTAATGTTTGCTGGGCTTTTATCCTTTTGTTAGGTTCATTAGGATTTTTTTTGGTTGGAACATCCAGCTATCTTGGTAGGAATTTGATATCTTTATTTCCCTCTCAGCAAATCCTTTTTTTCCCACAGGGGATCGTGATGTCTTTCTATGGAACTGCAGGCCTCTTTATTAGTTCCTATTTGTGGTGCACAATTTTTTGGAATATTGGTAGTGGTTATGATCTATTCGATAGAAAGGAAGGAATAGTGCGCATTTTTCGTTGGGGATTTCCTGGAAAAAATCGTCGCATTGTACTCCGATTCCTTATGAAGGATATTCAATCTATCCGAATCGAACTTAAAAAAGGGGGTATTTATACTCGTCCTGCCCTTTATCTAGAAATCAGAGGCCAGGGAGCCATCCCCCTAACTCGGACTGAGGAAAATTTGACTCCACGAGAAATGGAACAAAAGGCTGCTGAATTGGCCTATTTCTTACGTGTACCAATAGAAGTTTTTTTGAAATGAACTGAAGAATGAATGCTTTTTGATTCTCAGCTGGAGGTAAAAAAAAATTGCGGAAAATTTCTGACTGGAAGAATCATAGGTGACAAAAAAAAGAAGGCAGAAATTTGCTAATTATCTTTCTAACAAATCCAATTCTTTTATCCTATATCCTAAAAGATAAAAGAAAGCAAACGAAAGGATAAAAAGAAAGATTGAAAAAAGAGAGAGAATTCAGTTACATAATCTAGTTTTATCTAACCTATACATTCCAAACAAGGACTTCAAACCAAAAAGGTCTTTATTATGCGTATATTTTACTATACTTATACTGACTGGGATGAATGGATTCTTTTTTCTATTTTTTTTTCTTTTTTGTTCTTTAATGAAGTTAAATTGAATGGGGGTTTTTGGCTCGAAACCTTAATTCTTTACTTGAATTGGCTCTTTCTGATATTCATTGAAAGGGAGGAATTGCTTCGAATTTTACCAATAGAAAAATCTGGAAAGAGGGTTGTTTCTTATTTCTTCATTCGAATTCAAAGTGGATTCTTTTTCTATTTATCTATTCTTTGGAAGATTTTTTTTTCTACTAATTCTACAATAATATATGAAAAAAATGGTAAAAAAGAAAGCATTTATTTCCCTTTTTTTTTTTGCATCTATAATCTTTTTACCCGGGTGGGTTTCTCTCTCGTTTACGAAAAGTCTGGAATCTTGGGTTATAAATTGGTGGAATACGAAGCAATCTGAAACTTTTTTGAATGATATTCAAGAAAAGAGTATTCTAGAAAAATTCATAGCCTTAGAGGACCTCCTTCTGTTGGACGAAATGATAAAGGAATACCCGGAGACAGATTTACAAAAGCTTCGGATAGGAAGTAAAAAAGAAATCATTCAATTGATCAATATACACAATGAGGATTGTATCCACACGATTTTTCACTTCTCGACAAATTTCATTTCTTTCCTTACTATAAGTGCTTATTCTATTTTTGGTAATGAAGAACTTCTTTTTCTTAACTCTTGTGTTCAAGAATTTCTATGTAACTTAAGTGACACAATAAAAGCATTTTTGATTCTTTTAGTAACAGATTTCTGTGTTGGATATCATTCCCATCCTGGTTGGGAACTGATGATTAGTTCTATCTACCAAAAAGTTGGATTTGCTCCGAACGATCAAATTCTATCTGTTCTTGTTTCCATTTTGCCAGTCATTCTAGATACAATTTTGAAATATTGGGTCTTCCAATATTTAAACCGTTTATCCCCATCGCTTGTAGTGATTTATCATTCACTGACTGACTGAAAAGAAAAATGATTGACTCCTATTCTTATTAATTTAATCCAATTCAAATTGAAAAGTTTCTTACTGTGGACATAAGCAAAGCATTCAAAAAGGACTCTTTCTATTTCTCCACCTTAGAGTTTCGCCCCTATTGGAGTCAGATTTTTCCAGTAAATAGCAGAATCGTGGTTAGGGAACTATATTAGCAACCTACCAAATTTATTGTAAAAAATTTCGGGATCAATGATTGGACCATGCAAACTAGAAATCTTTTTTCTTGGATAAGAGCACAGATTACTCGATCCTTTTCCGTATTGCTCATGATCTATATAATAACGCGGGCATCAATTTCAAGTGCATATCCCATTTTTGCACAGCAGGGTTATGAAAATCCACGGGAAGCAACTGGACGTATTGTATGTGCCAATTGCCATTTAGCTAATAAGCCCGTGGATATTCAGGTTCCCCAAGCAGTCCTTCCTGATACTGTATTTGAAGCAGTTGTTCGAATTCCTTATGATATGCAACTAAAACAAGTTCTTGCTAATGGCAAAAGGGGTGCTTTGAATGTGGGGGCTGTTCTTATTTTACCTG